CAAATTTATTTTGTACACGGCAGGGGGTTCTGTTTTTCTCTTAATGGGAGTTTTGGGTGTTGCTTTATATGGTTCTAATGAACCAACATTAAATTTTGAAACATCAGTTAATCAATCATATCCTGTGATTTTAGAAATAATCTTCTATATTGGATTTTTTATTGCTTTTGCTGTCAAATCGCCCATTATCCCCCTACACACATGGTTACCAGATACCCATGGAGAAGCACATTACAGTACTTGTATGCTTCTAGCCGGAATCTTATTAAAAATGGGAGCGTATGGATTAATTCGAATCAATATGGAATTATTACCTCATGCCCATTCTATATTTTCTCCTTGGTTGATGATAATAGGTACAATACAAATAATCTATGCAGCTTCAACATCTCTTGGCCAACGGAATTTAAAAAAAAGAATAGCCTATTCCTCTGTCTCTCATATGGGTTTCATAATTATAGGAATTAGTTCTCTAACCGATACGGGACTTAATGGAGCCCTTTTACAAATAATCTCTCATGGATTTATTGGTGCTGCACTTTTTTTCTTGGCGGGAACGACTTATGATAGAATCCGCCTTGTTTATCTTGACGAAATGGGCGGAATAGCTATTCCAATGCCAAAAATGTTCACGATGTTTAGTAGCTTTTCGATGGCTTCCCTTGCATTACCAGGTATGAGTGGTTTTGTTGCCGAATTGCTAGTATTTTTTGGAATAATTACCGGCCAAAAATATCTTTTAATTCCAAAACTACTAATTACTTTTGTAATGGCAATTGGAATTATATTAACTCCTATTTATTCATTATCTATGCCACGCCAGATGTTCTATGGATACAAGCTATTTAACGCTCCGAAGGATTCTTTTTTTGATTCTGGACCACGAGAGTTATTTCTTTCGATCTCCATCTTTTTACCCGTCATAGGTATTGGTATATACCCCGATTTCGTTCTTTCATTAGCAGTTGACAAGGTCGAAGTTATTCTATCTAATTTTTTTTATAAATAATTGGGTGACTGAAAAAAAAACCTATGTTTGCTTTTAAAAACATTCTTGGACAATGAAAAAAAGTCTTCTTTTTTTCTTCTCTTAATTTAAGAATTAAGTAAAAACAATGAAATTGAACTACATATGATAGAAAACCGTGTGAATCAAATATTGTATTGATGATTCACACGGCCCGCATGCTAGTTCATACAATGCGTCACCCGCTCTTGTATTTGTAATAACTTGTCTTGAATTCAATTAAATGTTGATGGAAAAGAACCATAACTATGTAACCCTATTCCTAATAGATTGACCCCAAAATAGCATATCCAAATTATAAGAAAGCCTATAGACGCTACAATTGCAGAATTTGCACCCCGCAAATTTCTATTTGTTCGAGTATGTAAATAAATTGCAAATACGATCCAAGTAATAAATGCCCAAGTTTCTTTTGGGTCCCAATTCCAATATGACCCCCACGCTTCATTAGCCCATACCGCTCCCGAAAGGATTCCTATGGTTAAAAAAGTAAATCCTAAACTAATAACCCGATAACTCCAATAATCCAATTGTTGAATCAATTGGAACCTGTAATAATTTTTAGTAGAAAAAAACGAAGTATTTTCTAAAACATTTTCACCCACGAAAAATGACTCGTTTAAAAAACCATTGCTCTATAAATATAAAAAAGCTTTCTGTTTTTACGAAATGTAATCACTAGAAGTGCTACTGATAATAAGGATCCACATAAAAGGGCTGCATAGCCCAATATCATCATACTTACGTGCATTATTAACCACTCCGATTGAAGAGCAGGTACTAATATTCCAGATTGGTGTATTTCAGTTAAAATACCTGAAGTAGCAAAGCCTTGGGTCAAAATAGCACTCGGTCCAGTTATTTTACTTAAAATGAAAACATTTTTTTTGAAATACGGAATTATATGAATAAGGGAGAAACTCCATGAAAGGAAAATTAATGATTCATATAAATCGCTTAGTGGGAAATGTCCTGAAGAAATCCACCGAGTAACTAATAATCCTGTTATACAGAAAAAAATCACTATTATGCCCTTTTCTGACGAATCGTATAGTTTTACAATTTCCTCGACTAAAAGGGTTATCAAATGAATTGTAATTACAATTGAAACGATCGAAAAGGAAATGTGAGTTAATATATGCTCTAAGGTTGAAAATATCATAAAAAATCTTAAAAAATAAGAGTCCCTTAATTACATAATTCGAAAATGGAAATCGGGAATTGAATTCATTATAAGATCTATTTATCCTTTTTAGAAGATGGTATGCCGCCACTCGGACTCGAACCGAGATGCATTAGCACTGCTTCCTAAGAGCAGCGTGTCTACCAATTTCACCATAGCGGCCTGTCTTGAACTCATAATAGCCTATGAATAAGCAATCGTCGAGATTGAGTAAGCTATTTTAGTTTAGTAATGATTCAAATGGATCAATAACAATAAAAAGTTGTTCAAATAGGAATTTGAGGTTGAAGGTTCATTATTTTCGATTTGAGTTTAGAGTCTTAGTTTTTTTATTTAACCTGGGACTTTCCTATATTTTATGCTTTCCTCGAATTCAGAATTCAACTCTTGTAACTAAATCGTTCTATATTAAATTAAGGAATAGAGTTAACAAAATTTTGGTTTTCATTGTTTAAGCAGCAATTTCTTATTTTTTTTTTATAAATCTAAAATAAAACAAAAAAGGGATTTTGACGACAAAATAGAAAGAAAAGAACCCATTTTGTATCGCTCAAAATTCACAATTAGTCATACAAAATTTCATTAATCAATTTTCTCTGTTGGGTTAAGGGCAAGATATATATATATGGGGTCTATATAATAATTGAGAGAAAATCAAAAGTTAGAAAGTTCGACAAAACAAAAAGGTTTCAAAATAGAATCAATTAATTTCAATGAGTTCTTAACTTTCACTAAAGATTTTTATATACGTTCTTCTATAGATATGCAAATATAGAATTTTTTTTTTTTTTCATTTTATTTTATTCTGCAAATAGGTCGATGGGGAAAATAAAACTCCCCACCTTGGAATAGAAATGATCTTTATTCTTTTGTCAACAAAAAAATTATTATTCAGTGATATAGTAAATAGAGGATTTCCTAATTCTATTATTTTATAGATCAATTATTTTATATATCAATCAGAAAAGCGAATAGAGTTCCATTACATATGGATTGGTGAGCTAATCAATATCAAATAGGAAGGGGAAATCGTTAAATTATTCAATTATTATCTAATTGAATAATTTCAGAATAATTGAATAATTTTTTCAAGTTGATTCAAATTATTTTAACGTTTTATTACTTATTTATTTGGGTTTGGCGTACAAAAAAACTTTTTGAATTCCCGGTAGAAAGAGATTTCCCTAACGAAAAAGCCTTTAATGCTATCCAATACCCCTTCCCTTTCCAAATATTTTTACGAATACGCTTTTTTGATGTCGAAGTGCGTTTTTTTGGAACTGCCATTTATAAATTAAAAAATTACTCATTGTTATAGCTGGATGTGAAAGACATCTATTGTTCAAAACGAATTCTTTTTAATACATATTTATTTTCGAGCTAATAGTGTTCTCCTCAAAGAAAACATTATCGAGATAGGTAAAAGATATGTCAAAATTGCAGAATACTGGAAATAAAAACAGAAGGCCAATATGTGTTTTTTCAAGTCTTTTTATTCCATTCCATAAAACATTCATAATCGTAAAAAAGAAAAGATTCTCTAGTGACTGGTATCTTTATTTCACATTCTTTTTGATTCAGAAAATATATACCTATAGAATTTGAGAATCGGCTTTTCCGTAGAAATGAAGAAAGAAAATTAGTTGAACTTAAGAAATTGAACTTAATAAAAAAAAAAAAAAAAATAAGGAATCCCAAAAATATTCGATTTCTATTTATGGTTCCACATTTCATTTACATGCAATAAAATACCTCGAAAGGTTTAAAGATAAGAACCGCGTTTTTACTTCAGGAAATGAAAAACTTGAATCCCCGTTCGATTCACTGGTCAAACTTGGATCAAAAATAGGCCTATTTCAAAGGAGACTAGTAATTAATCCTTTTCATATCATTTGACCAATTGTAACTTCGTGATTTCAATAGTTGAAGTATTTAGCAAAGACTCAGAATAAGTAAGAATCGAAAATTCGATTTAAGTTTAAAATTAGTTTAAGTTAGTCCATATTTTTACTTTTTATTGACTCCTTTCAAAAGAGGTAAGATCCGGTGAATCGGAAACAATTAATTAAGAATTTAAAACTTTTTTATGGAACAGACATATGAATATGCGTGGATCATACCTTTCATTCCACTTCCAGTCCCTATGTTAATAGGAGCGGGACTTATTCTTTTTCCAACGGCAACAAAAAGTTTTCGCCGTATGTGGGCTTTTCAGAGTGTTTTATTGTTAAGCATAGTCATGATTTTTTCAATCTCCCTGTCTATTCAGCAAATCAATAGCAGTTCTTTTTATCAATACGGATGGTCTTGGATCATCAATAATGATTTTTCTTTAGACTTCGGATACTTGATCGACCCACTTACTTCTATTATGTCAATATTAATCACTACTGTTGGAATTATGGTTCTTATTTATAGTGATAATTATATGGCTCATGATCAAGGATATTTGAGATTTTTTGTTTATATGAGTTTTTTCAGTACTTCCATGTTGGGATTAGTTACAAGTTCCAATTTGATACAAATTTATATTTTTTGGGAATTGGTTGGGCTGTGTTCCTATCTATTAATAGGATTTTGGTTTACACGACCTGTTGCGGCAAATGCTTGTCAAAAAGCGTTTGTAACTAATCGTGTAGGGGATTTTGGTTTATTATTAGGAATTTTAGGTTTTTATTGGATAACGGGGAGTTTCGAATTTAGGGATTTATTCGAAATATTCACTAACTTGATTTATACTAATGAGGTAAATTTTGTATTTGTTACGTTATGCGCTGTTCTCTTATTTGC